CTTCCACTCTAGTGTCCGAGTAGATACTCTTACTTTCTCTCGAACCATAGTAATATTATTTGATGAGATCATTGAATCATTTATTTCTCTTGAAATCGCTTCAATCTTTATTTTTACACACGTCTTTTTTTAGGAGGTCTACAACCATTATGGGGCATAGGGGTTACATCTCGTACGAAACTTAATAGTATACCACTTCTGCGAATAGCCCGTAATGCTGCATCTCTTCCGAGACCAGGACCTTTTATCATTACTTCTGCTCGTTGCATACCTTGATCCACTACTGTACGAATAGCGTTTCCTGCTGCTGTTTGAGCAGCAAATGGTGTCCCTCTTCTTGTACCCTTGAATCCACAAGTACCGGCCGAGGACCAAGAAACAACCCGACCCCGTACATCTGTAACAGTCACAATGGTATTGTTGAAACTTGCTTGAACATGAATAACTCCCTTTGGTAGTCTACGTGTACTTTTACGTGAACCAATACGTCCATTCCTACGTGAACCAATTCTTGGTATAGGTTTTGCCATATTTTAGCATCTCATAAATATGAGTCAGAGATATATGGATATATCCATTTCATGTTAAAACAGATCTTTTATTTTTAGTTGTACATTTGGGGTCCTTTAGGGAGTTCCTTTTAGAAAAATTATCCTTGTCTTTGTTTATGTCTTGGGTTGGAACAGATTACGATAATTCGTCCCCGCCTACGGATCAGTCGACATTTTTCACAAATTTTACGAACAGAGGCCCTTATTTTCATATTTTGCATTCCTTAACTTAAACTTAATTCCTAATCTACTTCGTGGAAGAAAATAAGTTTCTTGAAATTTCATTTAAAATCTCGACTTGTATCTCCCCAAAAGTAATCTTAAATCACCTAATCGTTCGAGTTCGAATCTTTGTTACGGAGTCTATAAATTATACGCCCTCGAGTTGAATCATAACGACTTACCTCAATTTTGACTCTATCTCCTGGTAGTATCCGTATAAAACTACGTCGGATCCTTCCTGAAACATAACCTAGAATCAGATCTTCATTATCTAAACGAACCCGGAACATACCGTTGGGAAGTGATTCAGTAATTAAACCTTCATGAACCCATTTTTGTTCCTTCATTCCAGGTAAAACCCCCTTGAAATATCAACTAATGGAGGAGGAGTGATATTAGATAACTCTTTATCTTTTTTTTTTCACAAATAATCAATTTCATATCTAATTTTGATAGTCGAAGGATTACCATATATAACACAAGATTTCTCCGCCGATTCCTTCTAATCGAGCTTCTCGGTCTGTCATTATACCTCGAGAAGTAGAAATAATTACAATCCCTATACCACCTAAAATTCTAGGAATTCTTTGATAGTTAGAATAGATTCGTAGACCAGGTCGACTTATCCGTTTTAAATTTAAAATAGTTTGAGATGGCCCCTTCCTATTTCTTCTATGTTGTAGGGTTAAAACAAAAAAATCTTTGTTGTTTTCCCGATGTTTTCTCACGTTTTCTATAAAACCTTCTCTTAAAAGTATTTTTACAATGCTTTCAGTGATGCTAGTAGATGATATTCGAACCGTTACTTTTCTATGCATGTCAGCATTTCGTATAGAGGTTATTATGTCAGCAATAGTGTCCCTACCCATAATGAACTAAAATTTGTGGTTCCTCAAAATTTTGATATAATAAACATGATATTTTTTGTTATGAAGTAACATTATTAAAGGTATATACGTGAGACACAATCTATTAATCATTCAAAATACTCTACTATACCTTATAACTCTATATGATGATGATGTTCTTATCTTATAATACTTCAGGGGCTAATGACACTATTTTAGTAAAATTTAACTTTCTTAATTCTCGGGCGATCGCACCAAAAACTCGAGTTCCTTTTGGATTTCCTTCTTCATCAATGACAACTGCAGCATTGTCATCATATCGTATTATCATACCATTATCGCGTTTGAGTTCTTTACAAGTACGTACAATTACAGCTCTGATCACTTCCGATCTTTTTAGGGGCATATTTGGTACTGCTTCTTTGATCACAGCAACAATAACATCACCAATATGAGCATATCGGCGATTACTAGCTCCTAGTATTCGAATACACATCAATTCTCGGGCCCCGCTGTTATCTGCTACATTCAAATAGGTCTGGGGTTGAATCATATCATTTTTTTTATCTGTTCTTTCAATGCAAAACAAAAGGGGCTTAAAAAAAAAAAAAAAAAAAAGAAACCTGCAATTTATTTTTTATTCCAAGAACTCTTTATTTTGGTTATACGTTTCTATCACGAAAGAATGAATTGAGTTCGTATAGGCATTTTGGATGCCGCTATTGAAATAGCCTTTCGAGCTATATTTTCTGCTACCCCACCCATTTCATAAAGTATTCTACCTGGTTTAACAACAGCTACCCAATATTCGGGAGATCCTTTACCCGACCCCATACGTGTTTCCGCAGGTCTTACTGTAACGGGTTTGTCTGGAAATAT